GCACTCAATTAACATTAAGAACCTTTCATACCGGCGGAGTATTTACAGGGGGTACTGCAGAACATGTACGAGCCCCCTCTAATGGAAAAATAAAATTCAATGAGGATTTGGTTCATCCGACACGTACACGTCATGGGCATCCTGCTTTTCTATGTTCTATAGACTTGTATGTAACTATTGAAAGTGAAGATATTCTACATAATGTGAATATTCCACCCAAAAGTTTTCTTTTAGTTCAAAATGATCAATATGTAGAATCAGAACAAGTGATTGCTGAGATTCGCGCAGGAACATCCACTTTTAATTTTAAAGAGAAGGTTCGAAAACATATTTATTCTGATTCAGAGGGAGAAATGCACTGGAATACCGACGTGTATCATGCACCTGAATTTACATATGGAAATGTTCATCTCTTACCAAAAACAAGTCATTTATGGATATTATTAGGAGAGCCGCGCAGATCTGATCTAGTCTCCCTTTCGATCCACAAGGATCAAGATCAAACGAACGCTCGTTCTTTTTCTGTCAAGAAAAGATCTATTTCTAACCTCTCGGTAACTAATGATCAAGTGAGACACAAATTCTTTAGTTCGGATTTTTCTGGTAAAAAAGAAGAAGAACGCCCTTATTATTCAGAACTTAATCGAATTGTTCGTTGTAATCTCAGATATCCGACCATTCTATACGCCGATTATGATTTATTGGCAAAGAGACGAAGAAAAAGATTCATTATTCCACTCCAATCGATTCAAGAACGCGAGAACGAACTAATGCCCCTTTCGGGCATCTCGATCGAAATACCCATAAATGGTATTTTTCGTAGAAATAGTATTCTTGCTTTTTTCGATGATCCTCGATACAGAAGAAAGAGTTCGGGAATTACTAAATACGGCACTATAGAAGTCTATCCAATCGCCAAAAAAGAGGATTTAATTGAGTATCGAGGAGTCAAGGAATTTAAGCCAAAATACCAAATAAAAGTGGATCGGTTCTTTTTCATTCCCGAGGAAGTGCATATCTTACCTGGATCTTCTTCCATAATGGTACGGAACAATAGTATTATTGGGATAGATACACAAATAGCTTTAACTACAAGAAGCCGAGTAGGCGGATTGGTTCGAGTGGAGATAAAAAAAAAAAGAATTGAACTAAAAATATTTTCTGGAGATATCCATTTTCCTGGAGAGACAGATAAGATATCTCGACATAGTGGTGTCTTGATACCACCAGGAACGGGAAAGACAAATTCGAAAGAATCCAAAAAAGGGAAAAACTGGATCTATGTCCAACGGATCACACCTACCAAGAAAAAGTATTTTGTTTTGGTTCGACCTGTAGTCACATATGAAATAACAGACGGTATAAATTTAGTAAGACTTTTCCCCCCGGATCTGTTGCAGGAAATGGATAATGTGCAACTTCGAGTTGTCAATTATATCCTTTATGGAAATGGCAAACCAATTCGGGAAATTTATGACACAAGTATTCAATTAGTTAGGACTTGTTTAGTATTAAATTGTACCCAAGACAAAAAAAGTTCTTATATCGAAGAGACCCGTACTTCCTTTGTTGAAATAAGGATAAATGGTTTGATTCGAGATTTTATAAAAATCAACTTAGTGAAATCTCCTATTTCGTATACCGCAAAAAGGAATGATCCTTCGGGTTCAGGATTTATCTCTGAGAATGGATCAGATTGCACCAATATCAATCCGTTTTCTTCCAGTTTTTTCTACTATTCCAACGCAAGGATTAAAGAATCCCTTAATCAAAACCAAGGAACTATTCATACATTGTTGAATAGAAATAAGGAATACCAATCTTTGATAATTTTGTCATCCTCCAATTGTTTTCGAATGGGCCCATTCAACGATGTAAAATATCACAATGTGATAAAAGAATCAATTAAAAAAGATCCCCCAATTCCAATTAGGAGTTTCTTGGGCCCCTTAGGAACAGCCCTTCAAACTGCGAATTTTTATTCATTTTCCCATTTAATAACTTATAATCAGATCTTGGTAACTAACTATTTGCAACTTGACAACTTAAAACAGACCTTTCAAGTAATTAAATTTTTTTTAATGGATGAAATTGGTAAAATTTATAATTCTGATTCGTGCAGTAACATTGTTTTGAATCCATTCAATTTAAATTGGTATTTTCTTCAGCACAATTATTGTGAAGGGACGTCTACAATAATGAGTCTTGGGCAGTTTATTTGTGAAAATGTATGTATAGCCAAAAATGGACCACACCTCAAATCGGGTCAAGTTCTAATTGTTAAAATGGATTCTGTAGTAATACGATCCGCTAAGCCTTATTTGGCCACCCCAGGAGCAACGGTTCATGGCCATTATGGGGAAATCCTTTACGAAGGAGATACATTAGTTACTTTTATATATGAAAAATCGCGATCTGGTGATATAACGCAGGGCCTTCCAAAAGTGGAACAGGTATTAGAAGTGCGTTCGATTGATTCAATATCGATGAATCTCGAAAA